GTTCCAAAAGATGTTAATCGTAAGCAAGAAGATTGTTTACGAAGAAACAACAAGAAAAATTCATATTCTGATACATAAGAGTTATATAGGAATCGAAATAGTCTTTTATTTTCTTTTTTCAAAAGAAAAATCGATTTCTTTGAAGTAATGAGACTATTCCAATTCGAATAATAGTTGAGAAAAAATCGCAATAAATGCAAAGATGGAACATCTTGGATCCGGTATTCAAGGAGTTGAACCAAGATTTCCAAATGGATAGGATAGGGTATTTCTATATGTGATAGATAATGTAAATGCAAAAATTTGTCTTCTAAAAAGGGAAATATTGAATGAATAGATTGTAAATTTTGAAACTTTGGTATTTCTTTTTCTTCCGGACAAGATAGTTCTCCTAGCGAGAATGGGATCTCTACAACGATCCCAAACCCCTCAGATAGAATCTGAGAATAAAACTCTGAATAAAAATAATTGCTGTGATCCAACAATGGATCTCGGTTAGGAGGATTAACCGAATTAATCCAAAAATTCTGCTGATACATTCGAATAATTAAACGTTTCACAAGTAGTGAACTAAATTTCTTGTTATTACAACCAATAACTTCCACAGGTTCGTAACCATTTAATCCATAATCATGGGCAAATGCATAAATATATTCCTGAAAGAGAAGCGGGTAGACGAAGTATTGTTGACGAGATTTCCATTTTTCTAAATACCCTTCGAATTTTTCCATTTGTATTTCTACTTGAATCAGAGAAATAAAAACATTTCTCGGTTTATCAAAGGATGATACATAGTGCAATATGGTCAGAACAGGTTGTTGCATTTTTTAATACAAACCCCGGAAAGAAAGGAAGTCTAATTCATAGATCTTTTTCTATCGATCTAATTTATGTTTGTTCTAATTACAAAAAAGAACAAATCTTTTATTTTTGCAGGCCAATCGCTCTTTTGACTTTGGAATACAGTTTTTTATCAATATACTGTTTCTTTTACACATTCAATTCATAACATCCCTTTTCAATCCATAATCAAGAATAATTAGGATTTCTAAAAAAAAGTAAAGGGTCCACTCATAGGAAAACCCAACCTTTCCCCACATCAGGCACTAATCCATTTTTAACGTCTAATTAGATCGGGGAATAATTCCAATTAAGAAGTTAAGCTCGTTGCTTTTTATTTTACCAGAATTAGAGCCAGGCTCTATCCATTTATTCACTAGACCCAGAAAATCGGAATTTTTTTATTAAAAAAAAAAAAAAGAAATTGATTTTATTACGACATGCTATTTTTTCCGTTCATTACCTTTGAGGATCAGTCGTGGTCTTCTAGACTCTACCAAGAGTCTGGACGAATTTGTTGTTTCATCCAAATGTGTAAAAGATCATAGTCGCACTTAAAAGCCGAGTACTCTACCATTGAGTTAGCAACCCAGATAAAATAGGATCTTAGATACGATCGAAATCCAAAAATCGATGGAATTACACCGGACGCTCCTGTCAAAACATTGAATTAGCAAGACATCAAAAGAAAAATTTTATCACCCATTAAAAACACTAAAATACCAAAATGAACAGATCCGGTTAAATTTCACTAAGGTTAAAAAAGGAGTAGCCCCAATCACAATGGCAAAATTGTCATTTTTTAGCAATTTGTTTTTTCTTTAAAGAAAAAAATCTTGTATTGTATGAGAGTACAAGCAAGGGGGGCAACCCTATCATTTGAGGGAAGTGTAGACAGAAATACCTAATATAGAGTGACGATAAAGAGACCTATCTATCTACAAATTCTATTTGTTCAATAGACCTTTGTCAATGGAAATACAATGGTAAGAAAACCAATTAGATACAAAAAGGAAATAAAATAAGGGCTTTTGTTGGATTGGCACGACATAAATGCAGCAAAAAAAAAATAGGACTAAGAAAGACGCAAATTGTGTCTAAATAATTAAGGGGTACTAGTGACCCTCTCCTACTTTATTTATTCATTTAGTTCTTCAATTAACTCAAAGTTCTTTCTTTATCTTTAAAGAATTCTGCTTTCCTTAAAATATCATAAACAGTTCTTGTAGGTTGAGCACCCTTTTCAAGGAAATAGAGAATAGCTGGAACATTTAAACAAGTTTGATTCTTTATCGGATCATAAAAACCTACTTTTCGAAGATCTCTTCCTTCTCTTCGAGATCGAACATCAATTGCAACGATTCGATAGACAGCTTATTGGGATAGATGTAGATAAACAATGCCCCCCCTAGAAACGTATAAGAGGTTTTCTCCTCATACGGCTCGAGAAAATGATTCGAATTTCTGTCTATAATACAAGTAGATAGAAATTAGACTATGATTTGCATTAATTTCCTTACGGAAAAGAAAAAACAAATTTCATTTATACTCATGACTCAAGTTGGCTAATTTTGACTGACAGACTTCAAAAGAAAAATCCTTCGAAATTTTTTGAGTCGTCTCTAAACTCTTTTCTTTATCTCATCTCGAACAAATTGACTTTTATTCCTTATTCTAATCTAATTTTATTGTTGAGACGATTGAAAATCGTGTTTACTTGTTCCGGAATCCTTTATCTTTGATTTGTGAAATCCTTGGGTTTAGACATTACTTCGGGAATTCCTATTCTTTTTTCGTTCAAAAGAGTAGCAACATACCCTTTCTTTTTTTCTTATTTCCTTCGATAAAGCACTTCCTTCTTCTATAGAAAGAGAATATGAAAGAAATCGAATATAAACGATTGATTCTGATAGACTTTTAATGGGAAAAGTTTTTCCAACCTTCCAAAATTTTTCTTTTTTCTTATTTTACTCTTTCGATTTCTATATTAAGGATAGACTGACAAAGTTGGCCTAATTTATTAGTTTTCACTAACCCTAGATTCTTTCCCTTGATAAAAAAGAAATTCTATCCTCTCGAGCTCCACGGTGTACTATTTACTTACAAACAACCCAGCGCAAATTTAGTTCGGTACAAATAGAACAGACTATGTCGAGCCAAGAGCATTTTCATTAGTATGGAAAATGATGGATAGCAAAATCCACAATCGATCATGTCCTTCAAGTCGCACGTTGCTTTCTACCACATCGTTTTAAACGAAGTTTTACCATAACATCCCTCTAATTTCATTGCAAAGTGGTATCGAGAATTGATCCAATATGGATGGAATCATGAATAGTCATTGGTTTTATATACTAATTCAAACTTGCTATGGAGATATTAAGTATTTATCAGGGCAGGCTCTGCAAAGATCTAATTTATTTAAACCCATATTCTATCATATGAATGCAACATAGTTCGAAAAAGCTGAATAAAATAGTTTGCTTAAGACTTATTTATTATTGAATTTCCATCCTCAACGGAGAACTCGAGATGATCAATCCTGAAATGAGAAGGATCTACTCTTCTCCAACAAATAAACTATCAACCTATAAAAAAGTTTAATTAATTTAATTACTAATATATTTTTCTGTAACAAAAACAATTAACTATTAACCAAAATAAACTATGCTAATAAAAAGATTGGCAGTTTTTTTGTAGTTAAAAAATTCTCATACTTCTTCGACTAGAATAACAAAAGAAGGAAAAAATGAAGTAAAAAAAAAATTCATGTAAAGTAAAATTAATGTCTTTGCTTTTACTTATAGCATTCTTTTTTTTAGGTAAAAGAAAGAACTAAAAAAAAAATAAGAAAATCCAGAATGGATCATTCTGGATTTTTAAAGAATCACAGATCGAGATCCTTTTCGGTTAACCAAAAAAGGACCCTTCTTTTTTACTAATAATACAACAAAATAATACAACAAAACAAAAATTTATCTCTATCATAAAGGGATAGGTCTCATCATTTATAAATGGATATTAACAAATGAGATAATACCTAAAATAGAAAAATAGAGGCCCTATCCGTAGAATGGAAACCCTTTCTTTTTTATCACGCCGATCTTGGTCAAAAGGTTTAAGGCCTGTGCTGAAATTAAAAACATCCTACTTTTTAATCTGGCGATGAAACATAGAATTAGGATACTCGCCCTTTTATTTTCTTTTTTGAGAAAGAAAATGAATACTTAGAAATGCATCTAATCTAAGAGTTTATAAGAGAGAATTATTCTCTTTAATAAACTTTTGTGTCGTGCAGGGCACAATATGATTCTTTTTTTCGTTTCATCAGAAAAAATCTGGGACGGAAGGATTCGAACCTCCGAGTAACGGGACCAAAACCCGCTGCCTTACCACTTGGCCACGCCCCATTTCGTTTTATGCGACACTAATAAACACTATTATTTATATATAATATTCGTCAATCCCACTGGAATTACCTAAAAAAAGAGGGGAATTTTATTGCTAGGACTCTAGACATGCGGATAATATAGAATCTAAAAAATGCATTGATCATTACATGGAATTCTATTAAGATATTATATGAAAGTCGAATTTCTTCCATTCTCATTTGAGAATGCGAATACAAGGAGGTATTTTGTGTTTGGGAAAGTCCGAAGAAAAAAGGATTTTGAATCCACCTTTTCCTTTCCTTTTTCCCTTAGAAAAATAACTCAATCAAAATCAAATTATCTACTCTACAAGAACGAAATGCTTGTTATGCCTAATATACTTAGTTTAACCTGTATCTGTTTAAATTCTGTTCTTTATTCGACTAGTTTTTTCTTCGCCAAATTACCCGAAGCTTATGCCATTTTCAACCCAATCGTGGATGTTATGCCTGTCATACCTGTACTCTTTTTTCTATTAGCGTTTGTTTGGCAAGCTGCTGTAAGTTTTCGATGAAATCTTTACTATTCTGTCTGTCAAATTGAATGATGTATTCATTCCAAAAAAATTCAAAAAATAGGGATAAGAGCCGAGAAGTCTTATATTATGAACCCTCAATTCTAAAATTCAAATTCTTCTACATTGAATGTATAGCTGCAGCAATAATTTTGGATCAGCCTTTCTACCCCCTGTACCCACGTTGAGCAGGTACCTTTAGATACCCACACAATAGCTAAACTAATTTTAGCTATTGATAAGAGTGCTTATTATAAGGCAATTCTTGCAATTTTTTTGTAAGAATTGATTTTTGAATTTTTAGGTGTCAAAATAAACAAAACCCATACTAGTGGATCTGTGTGGTAAGAAAAAACGGGTAATCTATTCCTTAAAAAAAAATCTTGGAGATTATGTAATGCTTACTCTCAAACTTTTTGTTTATACAGTAGTGATATTCTTTGTTTCCCTCTTTATCTTTGGATTCTTATCTAATGACCCAGGACGTAATCCTGGGCGTGAGGAGTAAAAATCCAAAATTTTTTGGAATTGTTTCTTACAAATTGGATTTATTTCGTACATTTATCTATGAGAAAATCCGGGGGTCAGAATTCCTTACAATTCGAAAGTCCCAAATGATCCAAGGGGGCGGAAAGAGAGGGATTCGAACCCTCGGTACAAAAAAATTGTACAACGGATTAGCAATCCGCCGCTTTAGTCCACTCAGCCATCTCTCCCCGTTCCAAATCAAAAGGTTTTCGTGATATCACAGAGGCAAGAAATAACGATTGCAAAAAATCCTTCATTTTTTTTTGCATTTCACAAGTGCATAAAAATTATATTGCCAATTCCATTTTAGTTATATTCTTTTTTCTTAATGTTAATAAAAAAAAGAAGAAAATTCTTGTTTTTTCTTTCTAAAATTCAATATAGGCTGAGAGACAATTAGATATATTTTCTCTTCAGCAGGTATTTCCGTATAGGACTTATTAGAATAAAACAAGCAGGTTATAAAAAAAAAATTCTTTTTTTTTTATCAACAAAGCAAAAAGGGTTCTTATCAAACCCACCATAAAATAGGAAAGAAAGATAAAGTAAGTAGACCTGACCCCTTGAATGATGCCTCTATCCGCTATTCTGATATATAAATTCAATGTGGATGAAATTGTTGTATAAGCTGATTTTTTGTATTTCCTTAGACTTAGACCGCGCAAGGCAAGAATTTTTCGCTATTTACAATTTTATATTCTTGTTACTAGACGTTCTATAGGAATAAGAAGAAATCACAACTCTTTTCCGTTACACATAAAAATGGATTTCGAAAGCCAATTTTTCTTTTCAATATCTTTCTTTTTTTTCAGAATCCTATTTTTGTTCTTCCACCCATGCAATAGAAAGCGAATGAGAAAAGAGGGGTTATTTTCCCCTAAAAGATAGGCTTTGAAATAGGAATCATGGAATAATGATGAATTCAAATGTTTATTTCTTTATTTCTATAGTATAAGAAGTATAAGAAAAATTAATCGAATGAAATTCATGGATTTACCACGACCTCGGTTGTGACCCCATAGATAAAAATGCAAAATTTCTATCTTCGAGACCATTGAAAAAGGGCATTGAACGAGAAAGAAATCGTCCACAGATAATTAAACTATCGTATGCCTTGGAAGTAATATGAGGTGCTCGGAAATGGTTGAAGTAATTGAATAGGAGGATCACTATGACTATAGCCCTTGGTAGAGTTACTAAAGAAGAAAATGATCTATTTGATATTATGGACGACTGGTTACGAAGGGACCGTTTCGTTTTTGTAGGATGGTCCGGCCTATTGCTCTTTCCTTGTGCTTATTTCGCTTTAGGGGGTTGGTTTACAGGGACTACTTTTGTAACTTCTTGGTATACCCATGGATTGGCTAGTTCTTATTTGGAAGGTTGCAATTTCTTAACCGCGGCGGTTTCCACCCCTGCCAATAGTTTAGCACACTCTTTGTTGCTACTATGGGGCCCAGAAGCACAAGGGGATTTTACTCGTTGGTGTCAATTAGGTGGTCTGTGGACTTTTGTCGCTCTCCATGGGGCTTTTGCACTAATAGGTTTCATGTTACGTCAATTTGAACTTGCTCGGTCTGTTCAATTGCGGCCTTATAATGCAATTTCATTCTCTGGTCCAATCGCTGTTTTTGTTTCCGTATTTCTTATTTATCCACTGGGACAATCTGGTTGGTTCTTTGCGCCGAGTTTTGGCGTAGCAGCTATATTTCGATTCATCCTTTTCTTCCAAGGATTTCATAATTGGACGTTGAACCCATTTCATATGATGGGAGTTGCCGGAGTATTAGGCGCGGCTCTGCTATGCGCTATTCATGGGGCTACCGTAGAAAATACTCTATTCGAAGATGGTGATGGTGCAAATACCTTCCGAGCTTTTAACCCAACTCAAGCTGAAGAAACTTATTCAATGGTCACTGCTAACCGCTTTTGGTCCCAAATCTTTGGTGTTGCTTTTTCCAATAAACGTTGGTTACATTTCTTTATGCTATTTGTACCCGTCACCGGTTTATGGATGAGTGCTATTGGCGTAGTTGGCTTGGCTCTGAACCTACGTGCCTATGACTTCGTTTCCCAGGAAATCCGTGCAGCGGAAGATCCTGAATTTGAGACTTTCTACACCAAAAATATTCTTTTAAACGAGGGTATTCGTGCGTGGATGGCAGCTCAGGATCAGCCTCATGAAAA